GTAATTTAGACAAATGAATTTACTAACAATATTTATACATGACTACTCAATTGTTACAAAATTAAAGACTATTTTACTCTTTTTTTCTGAAAAATTCCGTTTTTTTTTTTTTGCTTTATTCGCAGAAATATGTAATTTGAAAAAATCTTTGGGATTAATATGTTAATATTTAAATAATTAAATAAAGTAATTTATTTTTACAAGATTAATAAATAAAAATTATTAAGTTTATATTTTTTTAATTTTTTTTAGTGTATATATATTAATATATTTATATATAATATTTTATTGATTAATGTATTATTTATTAATATATAAGTTTTAATAATATTTGTATTATTTATAAAAATTAAGAATCGTTCTATATGTATATATATATAATAATTTATTAAATTCATAATTATTTTTAAATGGAAAACATTATAAATATATATATATATAAAAATACTATATATATATATATTTATAATAATAATTTGAGAATTTATAATCATATATTAATTAATAAAATTTTATATATCCAAGCAATATTTTTGGATTTAGAAAAACTTTTTTTGAGTTACAATATCGTTAGATTATTATATATATATCTAATAAATTTTTAGATAAGTATATATTTATATATATGAGTATATAGACTACGTGAGTAAAACGTGAAAGAGCAATTTTATCTTAAATTTAGGGCAAATTTTTTGCAAAAAAAAATTTGGAAAAGAATTTTATCTATTTTTTTTTACAAAAAAAAAAAAAAAGCCTTGCAGACAGAAAAACTAATTGAAAATTTAAAATTTTTATTTTTCATTTATTTGGGAGTAAAAATAAAATTTAAATTATATTCTTATTTATAAAATATTCTTAAATTAATTCATTACTTTCTTTTTAATTTTAAATTAAAAATTATTAATTTTAATTCAAACAATGTAAATACTTTGAATTAAGATAAATTATAAATTTTAAAATTTTTAGAGAAAAAGAAAATTTCTGTAATTTTTGATGTATTCAAATGAATTTGTTAACAAAATATTGTAAGAAAAATTATCTATTTAAAATAAGGGGTTTTAATTTATTTTTCATATAAATTATATTAGGGATAATTTTCATTGAATAAATTTAATATGAGGAAGTACTAAGTTTAATTATTAATACATTTAATATATTTAATAATGTTAATAATTTAAAAAGTTTTAAATAATAGTTTACAATTTTTGATTATTTAAAAAGAAAAAATTTTACTGAAAAATTATTAATAACAATTAAATTTTTAGAGAAAAGTTTTATTTTAGCTTTAAAATTCTTTATAAGTTTATTTTATATGCAAATTTTAGTGAGAAATTTTAATTATTTTAAAAATAATTAAATTAATTTATATTCGCAGTAATTAGTATTATTAATTAAAGAAATTTAGAAATAGATATATTATTAAATATTGGCTAAATTTGTGCCAGCAGCCGCGGTTATACAAATAATATAAAAGAATTTTTTTAATTTGAGTTAAATTGAAATTTTAAAATTAATAAATATTTATTAGGTGAAATTTTAAATATTTAAATTTTTAATAAAATGATTTATTGAGGCTTATAAAATTAATAAAAAACTAGGATTAGATACCCTATTATTGAATTGTAAGTTAATAAATTTGAGTAGTATTAGTTATGATCTTGAAACTTAAAAAATTTGGCGGTATTTTAGTCTATTCAGAGGAACCTGTCCTATAATCGATAATCCACGATGGACCTAACTTAAATTAGTTAATCAGTTTATATACCGTCGTTATCAGAATATTTTGTAAAAAAAATAATTTTCTAGTATTTAAATTAAAATATATATCAGATCAAGGTGTAGCTAATATTTAAGTAGAGATGGGTTACAATAAATTTATTTATTATGAATTAAAAAATGAAAAATTTTATGAAGGTGGATTTGATAGTAAAATTATAAAGATTAATAATTTGATTTTAGCTCTAAAATATGTACACATCGCCCGTCGCTCTTATTATTAAGATAAGATAAGTCGTAACATAGTAGAAGTACCGGAAGGTGTTTCTAGAATGACAATTTAAAGCTTAAATAGTAAAGTATTTCATTTACATTGAAAAGATTTTTGTGCAAATCATTATAAATTGATTTAGATTAATTTATTAATTTAGTAAAATAAATAAATTTAAAATATTAAAAATAATTTTATAATTTATAGTTTAAGTATTTTATAAAGAAAAAATAATTTTAATTATATTGAATTAGTATTGTAGAAGAAAATTGAAATAAATTGAAAATTTAAAATTTAAAAAGAAAATTTTAATTATTGTACCTTGTGTGTCAGGGTTAATTAAATAAAAACTTAATATTTAAGTTTTCTCGATTTTAAAAGAGTTAATAAGTTACTAAAGTTAATGTAGAAAAATTATTTTTAATAATTTATTAGAAATGAAATGTTATTCGTTTTTAAAGGTATCTAGTTTTTTTAGAAATAAATTTAATTTAGAAATTTTTAATTTATTTAATTTTTTAATAATTAGATAATTAAAAATTTTAATATTTTACGGGATAAGCTGTAAAATAAAAATTTAAAAATTTTAAATAATTAGTGAAATATATATGCTTAGAATTAGCAATTATTAATAAATTTGTTATAATTTATTTTTTAAATTAAATTATTTATTAGAATTTTAAATTTTTATAAAAATTTTTATTATAATTTTTAAAATTAAGTAATAATGATTAAATTAGTATATAATAATTAAATGTATAAATTAATTTAATTGAAAAGTTTAATAAAAGAATTCGGCAAATTTAATGTTCGCCTGTTTAACAAAAACATGTCTTTTTGAATTAAATTTAAAGTCTGACCTGCCCACTGATTTTTAAATGGCCGCAGTATACTAACTGTGCAAAGGTAGCATAATCATTAGTCTTTTAATTGAAGGCTGGAATGAATGGTTGGACGAGATATTAACTGTTTCTATTAAATTTTTTATAGAATTTTATTTTTTAGTCAAAAAGCTAAAATTTAATTGAAAGACGAGAAGACCCTATAAATCTTTATATTTAATTTATTTTAATTGTTTAGAATTATTTTATTATAATAAATTTAAGTATTTTATTGGGGTGATAGTTAAATTTATAAAACTTTAATTTTTAAAAATCATTAATTAATGAATTATTGATCCAGTTTTACTGATTAAAAATTTAAGTTACTTTAGGGATAACAGCGTAATTTTTTTGGAGAGTTCATATCGATAAAAAAGATTGCGACCTCGATGTTGGATTAAGAGATATACTTAGGCGCAGCCGTTTAAGTGATAAGTCTGTTCGACTTTTAAATTCTTACATGATCTGAGTTCAAACCGGCGTAAGCCAGGTTGGTTTCTATCTTTAATTAATTAAAATATTTTAGTACGAAAGGACCAAATATTTGAATAATAAAATTTTTATAAAATGAATATTATTAATTTAAATATACTATTTTGGCAGATTAGTGCAATAAATTTAGAATTTAATTATGTAATTAAAATTACAAATAGTACATTTTTTTATTTGAAATATTATTATCTTTTATTAGTGGATTATTATTAATTGTATGTGTATTAGTGAGAGTTGCTTTTTTAACATTATTAGAACGAAAAGTTTTAGGATATATTCAAATTCGTAAAGGTCCAAATAAAGTAGGAATTATAGGAATTCCTCAACCTTTTAGTGATGCAATTAAATTATTTACAAAAGAACAAACCTACCCGATATTATCTAATTATATATCATATTATTTTTCTCCAGTTTTTTCTTTATTTCTATCTTTATTAGTATGAATGTGTATACCAATATTTATTAAATTATTTTCTTTTAATTTAGGTTTATTATTTTTTTTATGTTGTACTAGTTTAGGGGTTTATACTGTAATAGTAGCAGGGTGATCTTCTAATTCAAATTATGCGTTATTAGGGGGTTTACGGGCTGTAGCTCAAACTATTTCTTATGAAGTTAGATTAGCTTTAATTTTATTATCCTTTGTTTTTTTGATCGGAAATTATAATATTTTAGGATTTTTTATTTTTCAAAAAAATTTATGGTTTTTAATTATTTTATTTCCGATAGCTTTGGTATGATTTACTATTTGTTTAGCAGAAACAAATCGGACTCCTTTTGATTTTGCTGAAGGAGAATCTGAGTTAGTTTCAGGGTTTAATGTAGAATATAGAAGTGGGGGTTTTGCATTAATTTTTTTAGCTGAATATTCAAGAATTTTATTTATAAGTATATTATTTTGTGTTATATTTCTTGGTGCTGATGTTTTTAGAATTTATTTTTATATTAAATTATCTTTTATTTCTTTTTTATTTATTTGAGCTCGAGGAACATTACCTCGGTTTCGGTATGATAAATTAATGTATTTAGCATGAAAATGTTTTCTTCCATTTTCTTTGAATTATTTATTATTTTTTATTGGTTTTAAAATTATAATTTTATTTATTATTTTATGAAATAATTTTAGTAAAAGTTAATAGAAAGTTTAATTTCTATCTTATGTTTTCAAGACAAACGCTTAATTCAAGCTCATTAACTAATTTAGTAAATTATCTCATCATTTTGTAATTAAAGGAGAAATTAAATAATAAAAAAAGTAGATAATTGTAAGAAATTGACCAATAATTACATACGGGTCTTCAACGGGCCGAGCCCCGATTCACGTTAGTAAAATTACAGTTGTTACTATTATTCAAAATAAAATTTGATTTACGGGATAAAAAGCAATTCCCCGAAAATGTCTTAAATTATAAAATGGGAGAATAATTAAAATTGCAATAGAAACAATTAAGGCAATTACTCCCCCTAATTTATTGGGAATAGATCGAAGAATTGCATAAGCAAATAAAAAGTATCATTCAGGTTGAATGTGAACTGGGGTAACTAATGGATTTGCAGGGATAAAATTATCTGGATCCCCTAATAGATATGGATTAATTAAAGTTAATAAAATTAATGATATTAATAAAATAATAAATCCCACAATATCCTTAAATGTAAAATAAGGATGAAATGGGATTTTATCTATATTAGAATTTAATCCAATAGGATTATTTGATCCAGTTTGATGTAGAAATAATAAATGAATTAGAGTTATAGCTAACACAATAAAAGGTAGAATAAAATGAAAAGTGAAAAATCGAGTTAGTGTTGCATTATCAACAGCAAATCCTCCTCAAACTCATTGAACTAATTCTGTCCCTAAATATGGAATAGCTGATAATAAATTTGTAATTACTGTAGCCCCTCAAAAAGATATTTGACCTCAGGGTAAGACATATCCTATAAAAGCAGTTCCTATTACTAAAAAGAGAAGAAGAACTCCTACAATTCAGGTAGGGGTGAATATGAAAGATCCATAGTATATACCTCGTCCTACATGTAAATATAAGCAAATAAAAAAAAATGATGCTCCGTTAGCATGAAGTGTTCGTAAAAGTCAACCGTAATTTACATCTCGACAGATATGATTTACTCTATTAAAAGCAAGATTAATATCTGCAGTATAGTGTATAGCAAGAAATAGGCCAGTTAAGATTTGGATAATTAAGCATAACCCTAATAATGATCCGAAATTTCATCAGGCAGAAATATTAATTGGAGCAGGTAAATCGACTAATGCATTATTTGCAATTTTAAATAACGGATGTTTAACTCGAATTGGTGTGTTCATTAGTTTATAATTCGTAAAGGACCAAAAAATAATTTTGTGATTTTTACTACAGCAATTAATGTAACTAATAAATAATTTATTAATAAGATTGTTACTAAATTAGTAGGGTAATTATATAGTTTATTTAAGTTTAACGAATTTTCTAGAATATAGGAATTTAAATTAGAAATTGTATATATTTCATTATTTTGAATAAATGAAGATAAAGAAATTTTATCAAATAATAAAATTATTAATATTAATGAAAAAAAAATCATTAAAGAAATTAGTGTTAATTTTGTTGAAAATGAAAATATTTCGTTTGATGCGAGTGATGTAACATAAATAAATAAAATTAATATTCCCCCTAAAAAAATTAAAAATAATACATAAGAAAATCAAAATCTTTGGTTGATTATTCCTGTGATTAAACAAATACAAACAGTTTGAAATAAAAGTATTAGTCCTATTGCTAATGGGTGATTTATTTGTAAAAAAATAAATCTAGAGATTAAAGTAATTGAATAAATAATTAAATGTATAATTTCAAGAAATAGTTTATAATAAAATATTAATTTTGGGGATTAATGATAAAAGAATTTCTTTTTTTCTTGAAGTTTTAAAAGATTTAAATCTTATTTTTGATTTACAAGACCAATGTTTTTGTTAAACTATTAAAACTAATGATTATATTTATTTATTGATTTATTCCTAGATCTTTAGTAGTTATCGGATTTTTTGTTTTTGTGTCTAATCGAAAACATTTATTATCTATACTTTTGAGATTAGAATATATTGTACTTTGTTTATTTTTATTTTTGTTTATTTATCTTAATTTATTTAATTACGAAAGTTTTTTTAGAATAATATTTTTAGTTTTTTCTGTTTGTGAAGGGGCGTTAGGATTATCTATTTTAGTATCAATAATTCGGACACATGGTAATGATTATTTTCAATCTTTTAATATTTTACAATGTTAAGAATTATTATTTGTTTAGTATTTATTTTTCCTATTTGTTTAATTATAAATAGATTTTGAATGGTTCAGAATTTAATGTTTTTAGTATCTTTTATTTTTATTTTAAGGAATAATGCATTAAATTATTTTTTAGGTATTTCTTATTTTTTAGGATATGATTTAATTTCTTATGGATTAATTTTATTAAGATTGTGAATTTGTAGATTAATAATTATAGCAAGAGAATCTATTAATAAATCTAATAATTATAGAAGAATATTTTTAATTAATGTTATATTTTTACTTATTTTTTTAATTTTAACATTTAGAAGTATAAGATTATTTATATTTTATTTATTTTTTGAAAGAAGATTAATTCCTACTTTATTTTTAATTTTAGGGTGAGGTTATCAACCAGAACGATTACAGGCAGGTGTTTATTTGTTATTTTATACTTTATTAGTATCTTTACCTATATTAATTGGAATTTTTTATTTATATAATAATATATATTCAATAAATTTTTATTTGTTAAGTATAAATATATTTGATTATGAGTTGTTATATTTTTCATTAATTTTAGCTTTTTTAGTAAAAATACCAATATTTTTAGTCCATTTATGATTACCTAAAGCTCATGTTGAAGCTCCAGTTTCTGGGTCAATAATTTTAGCGGGGATTATATTAAAGTTAGGGGGATATGGGTTATTACGAGTTTACTCTTTTTTACAGATCTTAGGTTTAAAATTAAATTTTATTTGAATTAGAATTAGATTAGTGGGAGGAGTATTAATTAGACTAGTGTGTTTACGACAAACAGATTTAAAAGCTTTAATTGCTTATTCTTCGGTAGCTCATATAGGGATTGTTTTATCTGGCTTAATAACAATAACATATTGAGGATTTTGTGGTTCTTATGCATTAATAATTGCTCATGGACTTTGTTCTTCTGGATTATTTTGTTTAGTTAATATTTCTTATGAACGATTAGGGAGACGAAGATTATTAGTTAATAAAGGATTATTAAATTTTATACCGTCTATGACATTATGATGATTTTTATTAAGATCTGCTAATATAGCAGCACCTCCAACTTTAAATCTTTTAGGTGAAATTTCTTTATTAAATAGAATTATTAGATGATCATGATTAACAATGATTATACTATCTTTTTTATCTTTTTTTAGAGCAAGCTATACTTTATATATGTATGCTTATAGACAGCACGGTAAAATTTATTCAGGAATTTATTCAAGAAGAAATGGTTCATTACGTGAATATTTTTTATTATTTTTACATTGATTTCCTTTAAATTTATTAATTATGAAAAGAGATATATGTATATTATGATTATAATTTAAGTAGTTTATAAAAATATTGATTTGTGGTGTCAATGATATGAATTAGTTCATTCATCTTAGATCGTGAAATTTTTATCAATTTGTAGAATAAGATTTGTTAGTTTATTTTTTTTAAGAATTAGATTATTTATATTAAGTTTAAACTTTTTATTAAATGATTTATTATATTTTTTAGAATGAGAATTAGTTTCTTTGAATTCTTCAATAGTAGTGATAACATTATTATTTGACTGAATAAGTTTAATATTTATATCTTTTGTTTTATTAATTTCTTCTTTAGTGATTTTTTATAGAAAAGAATATATAATAGGAGACACAAATATTAATCGATTTATTATATTGGTATTAATATTTGTTTTATCAATAATGTTTTTAATTATTAGTCCAAATTTAATTAGAATTTTACTAGGTTGAGATGGTTTAGGATTAGTTTCGTATTGTTTAGTAATTTATTTTCAAAATATTAAATCTTATAATGCGGGTATGCTAACTGCTTTATCTAATCGAATTGGGGATGTGGCCTTATTATTAGCTATTGCATGAATATTAAATTACGGAGGTTGAAATTATATTTTTTATTTGGAAGTAATAAGAGAAAAAATTGAAATAATAATTATTGGTAGATTAGTATTGTTAGCCGCTATGACAAAAAGAGCTCAAATTCCTTTTTCTTCCTGGTTACCTGCTGCTATAGCTGCCCCTACTCCAGTATCTGCTTTAGTTCATTCGTCTACTTTGGTTACGGCAGGTGTATATTTATTAATTCGATTTAATGTGTTATTATTTCATTCTTGAATAGGTCAATTATTATTATTAATTTCAGGATTAACTATATTTATAGCAGGAATAGGGGCTAATTTTGAATTTGACTTAAAAAAAATTATTGCTTTATCTACGTTAAGTCAATTAGGATTAATAATAAGAATTTTATCTATAGGTTATTATAAGTTAGGATTTTTTCATTTATTAACTCATGCGTTATTTAAGGCTCTTCTTTTTATATGTGCTGGAGCTATTATTCATAATATAAATAACTCTCAAGATATTCGATTAATAGGAGGGATAGGAATTCATATACCTTTAACTTCTTCGTGTATAAATGTTGCAAATTTAGCTTTATGTGGTATACCTTTTTTAGCCGGGTTTTATTCAAAAGATATAATTTTAGAAATAGTTTCTTTAAGAAATATTAATATATTTTCTTTCTTTTTATATTTTTTTTCAACAGGTTTAACTGTTTGTTATTCTTTACGTTTAGTTTATTATTCAATAACAGGAGAATTAAATTGTGGGTCTTTAAATTTTTTAAATGATGAAGGATGGATTATATTGCGAGGGATGTTAGGTTTATTAGTTATGAGAATTATTGGGGGAAGAATTTTAAATTGATTAATTTTTCCCACTCCTCTAATAATTTGTTTACCATGAAATTTAAAATTATTAACTTTATTTGTTTGTTTAATTGGGGGATTATTTGGATATTTAATTTCTAATGTTTCGTTTTATTTTTTTAATAAATCTTTTAATAATTATATTTTTTCTTCTTTTTTAGGGTCAATATGATTTATGCCTTATATTTCAACTTATGGGTTAATTAAAAGACCTTTATTAATCGGAAGTTATACTATTAAATCATTTGATCAGGGATGATCAGAATATTACGGGGGACAAAATTTATATAATAATTTAACTAATTATTCTCGATTAAATAATATAATTCAAAATAATAACTTAAAAATTTATTTAATAACTTTTATTTTATGAATTGTAGTTTTATTTAGAATACTAGTAGTTTTTTAAATTTAAATAGCTTATAATTAGAGTATGACACTGAAGATGTTAGGGAGATTTATTAAATCTTTAAATATTATGAATTAATTTTAGTAAATTATTTATAAAAAGAAATCTTTTATTTTTACAATGAAAATGTAACGTTTTTATAAACTATATAAATAAGAAATATAAACGGAATTTAACCATTAAAGAAAAAAGTTAGCAGCTTTTACTTGATCATCATATTTCTTTAATTAGAATTTAAAATTCATTTCTATCATTAACAGTGATAAGCCTCTTTTTGGCTTTAATTAAAGAGTAAGGGTAATATTACCTAAAATTAGGTCGAAACTAATTGCAATAAATTCGCTTCATACTCTTATTTATATATATAAGGTTAATTGAATTTCAATACTTTTTGAATGCAAATCAAATGTTATAGTTAACTATAACCCTTATAAAGATCAGTTTAATATTCCTTGATTTCATTCATGATAAAGACCAATTAATAGGATAATAATAAAAATAATTGATGTAAAAGTTCAAATAGTTAAATTTGATATATTAATAATTAGAATTATTGGTAAAATTAAAGCAATTTCTACGTCAAAAATTAAAAAAATAATTGTAATTAAAAAAAATCGGAGAGAAAAAGGTAAGCGAGAAGAAGATTTAGGATCAAATCCACATTCAAAAGGGGATCTTTTTTCTCGATCAGAATAAGATTTTTTTGATAAGATAGAGGCTAATAATATTACAATTCTAGAGAGGATTAAAATAAATATTGTTATAATTCCTATTGAAAAAATTATTTATACTATTAATTTAATAGACCTTTTGATTGGAAGTCAAATATACTTTATACTATATAAATATAATAAATTTATCCTCCTCATCAATAAATTGATACATATAAAAATAATCAGACAATATCAACAAAATGTCAATATCATGCGGCTGCTTCAAACCCAAAATGATGATTTTTTGAAAAATGATTATTTATATGTCGAATTAAACATACTAATAAGAATGTAGTTCCAATTAAAACATGAATCCCATGAAAGCCTGTTGCTATATAAAAGGTAGATCCATAGACTGCATCTGCAATTGTAAAAGGAGCTTCAATATATTCATAAGCTTGAAGAGTTGTAAAATAGATTCCTAATAAAACAGTGAAAAATAAACCTTGGGTTGTTTGTGAATGATTTCCTTCTATTAATCTATGGTGAGCTCAAGTTACAGTAACCCCTGATGTTAAAAGAATTGCTGTATTTAATAGTGGGATTTGAAACGGATTAAAAGGAATAATTCCTATAGGGGGTCAAGAAGCACCTAATTCAATAGCCGGTGATAAACTTCTATGAAAAAAAGCTCAAAAAAATGAAACAAAAAATAAAATTTCTGATAAAATAAATAAAATTATTCCTCACCGTAAACCGATTGTTACTGGATATGTGTGAAGGCCTTGAAAAGTTCCTTCCCGAGAAATATCACGTCATCATTGATAAGCGGTAAGAATAGTAATAAAGTTTCCTAAGGCAAATAAAGAGATATCATATTGATGAAATCATTTTACTATTCCTGATACAATTGTTATAACCCCGATTGCTCCTGTTAAAGGTCACGGTCTGTAATCTACTAAGTGAAATGGATGATTTGAGTGTGTTGACATTATTAGTTTACTTCTCTAGAATATAGTGTTCTTAATACAGCAAAAACATATGACTGAATAATTGCTACTGCTGATTCTAAAATAAGAAGAGCAATTTGAGCACCAAGAAGAAGTGAGATCATTAAATATGATATTGAAGGCCCTGTATTTCCTAATAGAGTTAATAATAAGTGTCCTGCAATTATATTAGCTGCTAATCGGACCGCTAATGTTCCCGGACGGATAATATTTCTAATTGTTTCAATACATACTATAAATGGTATTAAAATTGCAGGGGTACCTTGAGGTACTAAATGGGCAAATATATGTTGAGTGTGATTTAATCATCCATAAACTATAAATCTAAGTCATAAAGGAACTGCTAATGTTAATGTTAATGTAAGATGTCTTGTTCTTGTAAAAATGTAAGGAAATAATCCTATAAAATTATTGAAAAGAATTATAGAAAATAATGATACAAAAATAAACGATCTCCCGTTATGTCCTGTAGGTCCTAATAAAGTTTTAAATTCTTTATGTAAAGTTAATAAGATATTATTTCAAAAAATATGATATCGGGAAGGTATAAATCAAAATATTGAAGGAATCATTAAAATTCCAATAAAAGTTCTTAATCAGTTTAATGATAAATTAAATAAGCTAGATGAAGGGTCAAATACAGAAAATAAATTTGTTATCATTTTCAATTCATAGAATTTGAATATAAATTTTTTTTGTGAGTTAATTTAGGGGATTGAGGGAGAGAAGAATAATAATTTATTATATTGAATAAGATAAAAGTAATTGAAAAAATTAAAAATAATCTTAATCATCCAATAGGTGCTATTTGTGGAATTAAAAAATATTAATATTTTAATAATTTTAGTTTGACATACTAATGTTATAAATTTAACTAATTTTTTCATTAGAAGTAAGGGCTAATTTACTATAAAATGGTTTAAGAGACCAGTACTTGCTTTCAGTCATCTAATGAAGAAATTAATTTAAGTTTGTTGAAACTCATTTGATGAAAAAATTAGTAGGAACTCTTTCAATTACAATAGGTATAAAACTATGATTTGCCCCACAAATTTCTGAACATTGCCCATAAAATAAACCAGGACGATTAATTAAAAAATTGGTCTGATTTAATCGACCAGGAGTTCCATCAACTTTTACTCCTAGAGCAGGAACAGTTCATGAATGAATTACATCTGCAGCTGTAACTAAAATTCGAATTTGAGAATTTAAAGGTAAAACAACTCGATTATCAACATCTAATAATCGGAATCCGTCAACTGGAAGTTCATTAGAGGGAATTATATAAGAATCAAATTCAACATTTAAAAAATCTGAGTATTCATAACTTCAGTATCATTGATGGCCAATTGACTTTAAGGTAACTGAAGGTTCATTAATTTCGTCTAATAAATAAAGAAGACGAAGAGAAGGAAGAGCAATAAATAATAAAACAATTGCTGGTAAAATAGTTCAAATTACTTCAATAGTTTGACCATGAAGTAAAAATCGATTAATAAAATTATTAAAAAATAATATAATTATTAAATATCCCACTAATACTGTAATTATTACTAAAATTATTAAAGCATGATCGTGGAAAAAAGTTAATTGTTCTATTAATGGAGATGCTCTGTCTTGAAGCCCTAAATTTGATCATGTTGACATTTATTTCTAACAAAAGTTAAAAACTTTATATATGAGGCTTAAACCCATCGCACTAATCTGCCATATTAGAAATTAGTTAATAATGGAAGTTCAGAATAGCTATGTTCAGCTGGAGGGATGTTTTGGTATCATTCAATTGAAGAGTTTAATTGTATAGGATAAATTACTTGTCGATGACTAACTATTCTTTCTCAAATAATAAATAAGAAAAATAAAATCCCCAATAAAGAAATAGAGGATCCAATTGTCGAAATAATATTTCAAGCTGTATAAGCATCGGGATAATCTGAATATCGCCGAGGTATTCCTGCTAACCCAAGAAAATGTTGAGGGAAAAAGGTTAAATTTACCCCAATAAATATAATAATAAATTGACTTTTTAATCATTTAGGGTTTATAGTTAACCCAGTAAATAAAGGGTATCAATGAATAAAACCTGCCATAATTGCGAATACAGCTCCTATTGATAAAACATAATGAAAATGAGCAACTACATAATATGTATCATGAAGAATAATATCAACTGAGGAATTAGCTAAAACAACTCCTGTTAAACCCCCTACAGTAAATAAAAATACAAATCCTAATGCCCATAAAATAGCGGGAGAATAAGTTAATTGAGTTCCGTGGAGGGTTGCTAATCATCTGAAAATTTTAATTCCTGTAGGAACAGCAATAATTATTGTTGCTGAAGTAAAATAAGCTCGAGTATCGACATCTATTCCTACTGTAAATATATGGTGAGCTCAAACAATGAATCCTAATAACCCAATTGCTAATATTGCATAGATTATTCCTAATGCCCCAAAGGTTTCCTTTTTTCCTGATTCTTGGCTAATAATATGGGAAATTATTCCAAATCCGGGAAGAATTAAAATATAAACTTCAGGGTGTCCAAAAAATCAAAATAAATGTTGATAAAGAATTGGGTCTCCCCCACCTGCTGGATCGAAAAATGATGTATTTAAATTTCGATCAGTTAATAATATTGTAATTGCTCCGGCTAATACCGGAAGAGAAAGTAATAGTAATAAAGCAGTAATTACTACTGATCACACAAATAAAGGTATTCGGTCAAAAGTAATACCAGTTGATCGTATATTAATTACAGTAGTAATAAAATTAACTGCCCCTAAAATAGATGAAATTCCTGCTAAGTGAAGACTAAAAATAGCTAAATCAACTGATGCTCCCCCATGAGCAATACCAGATGATAAGGGAGGATAAACAGTTCAACCTGTCCCAGCTCCGTTTTCCACTATTCTACTTACTAATAATAAAGTAAGGGATGGGGGAAGAAGCCAAAAACTTATATTATTTATTCGGGGAAATGCTATATCAGGAGCCCCTAATATTAAAGGAACTAATCAATTTCCAAATCCTCCAATTATAATTGGTATTACCATAAAAAAAATTATTACAAATGCATGGGCAGTAACAATTACATTATAAATTTGGTCATCCCCAATTAAAGCACCAGGGTGTCCTAATTCTGCACGAATTAAAATTCTTAACGATGTTCCCACTATTCCAGCTCAAGCCCCAAAAAGAAAGTATAATGTTCCAATATCCTTATGATTTGTTGAAAATAACCATTGTCGCGATTCGGATTAAATGGCTGAAGATTAGGCGATAGACTGTAAATTTATTTATAAGATTGATTCTTTTTAATCAGGTCCTATAGTCAATTATTAATGACATTAGATTGCAAATCTAAAAGAGTAGAATTTTACTGGGGCTTAGCTTTAGGATTAAATTAAAGTTTAAAAGATTATACTTATATTGATAGCTTTGAAGGCTAATAGTTTAATTAACTTAAAACTTTAAATAAATAAGTAAATTAAATTAATTGCTATTAGCCCAAAAGTTGAAATAAATGATAACGTTAATGAATAAATTATAAAAAAATTATTGGGACTAGATTCTGAAATTCAGAGAGGTTCAAAATAATTTATTATAAATGCTGAATAACATAATCGTAAATAAAAGTATAGAGTAATTAAAGTTATTACAGTTAATAATCTTATTAAAAACAACTGACTTTCTGCCGATAATATTTGAATCACTAATCATTTAGGTAGGAATCCTAAAAAGGGGGGTAATCCCCCTAAAGAAAGTAAATTAAAAAATATTCTAAATTTAATTGATTTCGAAACAAAAAATAAAGAAAATAATTGATTTAACTGAAAAATTTTAAAAAGATTAAAAAAGTAAATTAAATTAATTGATAAAAATCTATAAAAAAGAAAATATATAAGTCATATTATTTCTCTTGAATATATAGCTCTAATTATTCATCCTAAATGATTAATTGATGAATATGCTATTAATTTTCGTAAAGAAGTTTGATTTAAACCTCCCAATGACCCAATAATTGTTGATAAAATAATACAGATTAAAAGAATTAATTTAATTTGTATATAAGACATAAGTATTAAAGGGGCAATTTTTTGTCAAGTTATAAGAATTAATGCGTTTATTCATGTTAACCCTTCTATTACATTTGGAAATCAAAAATGAAAAGGAGCTGTTCCTCTTTTTAATAATAGAGCAGATAAAATTATAGATTTTGAAAAAATTTTTTCTGAGATAAATAAATTATTTTCTATTAAAAATAAAATAATAGCAAATAATAAGACAGAAGACGCTAAAGCTTGGGTTAAAAAATATTTTAATGATGCTTCTGAAGATATTAAATTATTTGTATCTCTTATTAAGGGGATAAAAGATAACAAATTAATTTCTAATCCTATTCAAGCTCCTAACCATGAATTAGCAGACACTGTAATTATAGTTCCTATTATTAAAATTAATATAAATATAATTTTTGATGAATTATTAAAAATTAAAAAGAAAAGGAGTATAACCTTTATAAATGGGGTATGAACCCAGTAGCTTTATTAGCTTATCTTTTTATTTTATATTTTAGTGTATGATGCACAAAAGTTTTTGATTCTTTTAGAAATAGTTTAATTCTATTAAATATAATATTATAATAAAATTTACTAATAAGTGTAATTAAATTACTTGATCTATTCTATCAAAATAGCCCTTTAATCAGGCAACTTATT